CGAAGAAACAGAAATATATATTCGCATTCATATACATAAAAATTATGTAGGAACCAAAAAAATTTTTTCTTTCTTTTTGAAAAGACGTAAATGGATTTCTTTGAAGTAATGATACTCTTTAAATTATGATATTCGTGGAAAATCAATCGCAACAAATGCAAAGAAGGAACATCTTTTATCCAGCATTGAAGGATTTGAACTAAGATTTCCAGATGGATGGGATGGGGTATTAGTAGATCTGACACAGAATTTAAATGTGATAATTTATCCTCTAAAAAAGGAAATATTGAATGAATAGATCGTAAATTCTGAGATTTTGGTATTTTTTTTTTTTCAAGGGAGGATACTAATCGCAACGATAATGGAATTTCCAGAATGACTCCAAAACCTTCTGATAGTATTTGAAAAGAAAAATGAGAAGAAAAATAATTATTATGCCCCCAAAACTCATTTTGGTTAGAATAATTCACCGAAGAAATCAAAGATTTCTGTTGATACATTCGATTAATTAAACGTTTCACAAGTAGTAAACTAGATTTATTGTCATAACCAAAAATTTCCACAGGTTCGTAAAAAAGAAAACTCTTGAAGCTATGATCATGAGCAAGTGAGTAAATAGACTCCTGAAGGAGTAACGGATATAGGAAGTTTTGTTGACGAAATGTTTCTTTTTTCAATCTAAATATCTTTGTAATTCTGTTATTTACAGACATTTTTACTGGAACCAAAAAAGGAAGGCACTTCTTGTGTTATGAAATGATACATAGTGCAATATGGTCAGAACGGCGCATGTGTACATTTTATGTGTTATATAGTCTATTTTTTATCTTATACTAAAATACTCTTAAAAATTTCTAATTCTAAGAATCTAGTAATCTAAAATCTTTCTAGTATTGATATATAGATTCTGTACTATCTATACTGTTACTTTCTAAATTTTCTATTTTTTTTCTTATTCTGTATAAGAATTTTAGAAAAATATCTTGTTCTTCTACTATATACTGTACTGTGATGTAAATCATGTAATGGTAATCTAAGAAGTAAAAGATTTTAGAAAAGTAAGAACAAATAAAAAATATATACCCCGGAGACAGAGAGCCCAATCTACAGATCTTTTTCCTTTCCCTTTCTATCCATTTTGGGTTTCTTTGTTAATATAACTAGAATAAAAAGAAAAATTAAGAAAAAAAGGAAAACGGGTAAAAATCTTTTATTTTTGCAACCCAATCGCTCTTTTGACTTTGGAAAAAAAAAATTCTTTTTTATCACTATACTATTTCTTCTACACATCCGTCTCCAATCCATATTAAAGATTAAAGAATATTTAGGATTAAAAAAAAGAATCAATGGTCCACTCACAATTCACAAGAAAACCTTTTCCCACATCAGGCACTAAATCTATTTTTAACGTCTAATTAGTAATTTGATTAGGTAATCATTCAAATTAAGAAGATAAGCTCGTTGCTTTTTTGTCTTACTCAAATTGGAGCCATAAAGCTCTATCCATTTATTCATTAGACCCGCCTATTAAAGACTTTACTAAACATCAAAATTGTTATAAAAAGAATCAATTATGATGTTCCATTATGAGTATTCAATTTCTTCTTTTTCTATGATTCTACTATTCTTTTTTATATTCTTTTTACGACATGCTTTTTTTTCCATTCATTACCTTTCAGGATCAGTCGCGGTCTTATAAACTCTACCAAGAGTCTAGACGAATTACTTCATCCAAATGTGTAAAAGATTATAGTCGCACTTAAAAGCCGAGTACTCTACCGTTGAGTTAGCAACCCAGATAAAGATGAAGTGTAGATATGATCAAAAAAAATAAGGGAATTGTACTGTAAAACTGCGTCAAACATGGAACTAGCAATAAATCTAAATAACAAAATATCAAGTGGATCAGGTTCAAAAAAAAAGGAGAAAACTGAAAAACCACCCAATTTTCTCAATTTCTTTTTTATTTTCGCTAAGAAAATACATTTTGTATATTTAGATTTGTCTAAAAAAAGAAGAAATCCAGCAAACCCCTCTATTTTCCTAAAGTGAAGAAAAGAACCAATAGGGAGTGGGGATAAAAAGATCTATTTCTCTACAATCAAATTATATTTGTTCGAGACACCATTGTCAATATGAATGTACTTTTTAGAAAACAAATTTCAAAAAATTCTATAAAAATTTGTGTTGGATTAGCACAACATAAAGAAGAAATAAGAAATTTGAGCGAAAAAAAGAAAGGTACAATACAAGAAAAATTAACCCCCCTTTTTTGGGGGGGTTCCACAAAAAGAAGCAATAAAAAAAGAATATAAGTATTAATAGAACAAGAAAAAACTTTGAATTTGAATAAAGAATTACACAAAGATAGGTACTAGTTAGCCTTTCTTTTTTTTTTGATGACTTTTCTTTTTTATAAAAAGAAACTCTAAATTTTTTCTTTAAAGAATTCTGTCTTCCTTAAAATATCATGAACAGTTCCTGTGGGTTGAGCACCCTTTTCAAGGAAATATAAAATAGCAGGAACATTTGAATAAGTTTTATTATTTATCGGATCATAAAAACCCACTCTTTGAAGATCTCTTCCTTCTCTTCGGGATCGAACATCAATTGCAACGATTCGATAGATGACTCATTGGGATAGATGTAGATAAAAGTTGCCCCCCTTAGAAACGTATAGGAGGTTTTCTCCTCATACGGCTCAAGAAAAAATGATTCTAATTATATCTATTTATATAGATAGAAATAAAAAAGATAAGTAGATCCATAAAGAATTAGACTAGAATTTGAGCCTTTTTGCTTCTTTACAGAAAAAAGAAATATCATTTGTACTCCTAACTCAAGTAGTTTTTAAAGAGTTTGAAAGTAAATCCTTAGAATTTTTTGAGCTGTCTCTAACCTCTTTTTTGTCTACTTTTGGATCTCTTTTTTTTTTACTCATTCTGATCCAATTGTTGAGACAGGTGAAAAAAGTGTTTCCTTGTTCCGGAATTCGTTGTCTTTGCTTTGCACTTTGTGAAATCATTGGGTTTAGACATTACTTCGATGATCCTTACTCCTTTTGAAAAAGGCAGCAACATACCTTTTGTTTTTCTATGGAAAAGGGAAAAATGATACGAAAATGTTTTAAAATTTCGAAAAATTTTACTTTTTTTATTTCATTCAAACTTTTTTAAATTTGAATCTATCCCTTTATATGCCTATATATTATATATTTAGAAATAGGTTTATATATCTATTTTTATTCTAATTATATTTAGATTGATCATAGATTTTTGATGAGATATTTACAAAGTTGGTCTAACTTATTAATTGTCACTAACCCTAGATTATTCTCCCGATAAATGAATCAATAAGTTTTACTCGAGCTCCATCATATGCTATACCATTAGTCTTTTTATTTACCAACCCAAGACAAATGAAATTAGATTTTTAGCAGAACAAACTATGTCGAGACAAGAACATCTTCATTCGCATAGAAAACGGTGGATGTCAGAATCCACAGCCAATCATGTCCTTCAAGTCGCACGTTGCTTTCTACCACATCGTTTCAAACGAAGTTTTACCATAACATCCTCTAATTTTATTTGAATTTGGAACCTTATGCAATTGATTCAATATGAAATCATGAATAGCCATTGGCTGAACCGGTACATAATAATCCACACTTATCTATCTATGGATAGATAGATATTTATCCGGAAAGTATTCCGCTTAATTTAACCCCATATATATATTTATATATTTTCATATAATTTTCTTTATATGAAAAAAAAGGATTCAAAGAATCCTTTTTTTAATTCAATTTAATTCAGATTGGATAACATTGTATCCAATATTACACAGAAAATTTTTTTCATGAAATTGGAAATTTCAATAGAGAAAAATATTTTGTTTCTGACGGAAATTATCTGGGACGGAAGGATTCGAACCTCCGAGTAACAGGACCAAAACCCGTTGCCTTACCGCTTGGCCACGCCCCATTTTTCTTTTGTCTAAGAAACATTAAACAAAATATTGGTTTTTCGTCAATAACCATCTAAAATACATATCAAAATACATATAGAACATGTTGTCGCTAGGATTCAACACAATAGATATAGAATCAAAAAAATGAATTGATCATTACATAGAATTTCATTAAGATATTCTATGAAAGTAGAATTCTTTTATTCTCATTTGATTAGAGAATGTAAAGAAGAATTCATTATTGGGTAGAAGTCAAAGAAAAGCAGAATTTCTTTTTTCTACCTTTTTTCTTTTTCCCTAAAAAAAACTCAATCCAATTTGGTAAATCTGGTAATTTATTATCATTTCATTTTAATTTTTAAGAACAAGAAAAAAATGTTTGTTATGTTTAATATCTTTAGTTTCATCTGTATCTGTCTTAATTCTACCCTTTATTCGAGTAGTTTTTTCTTCGCCAAATTGCCCGAGGCTTATGTCTTTTTCAATCCAATCGTAGAAATTATGCCGGTTATACCTTTATTCTTTTTTCTATTAGCCTTTGTTTGGCAAGCTGCTGTAAGTTTTCGATAAAGGAGATTTTTATAAAAAAAATCCATAAGATCAGAAAAGTCTGACATTAGGAACCCTCATAAAATATCTATAAAATATCTAATTATATATATATGATATATGGCAAGAAATTTTTGGTAACGAAGAAATAGGAATCTTATTATATTAGGAAGAAATTCGTGAAAATGAATTTCAAAAAACTTACTTTTTTCATCTTTACAGCGTCATATCAAAATAATGTATAGTCTATGTTGTAAAAAAGGTTATCTATTTCCTTAAAGAATTCCTTAAAAAAAATGATCTTATCTTGGAGATTGTGCAATGCTTACTCTTAAACTCTTCGTCTACACAGTAGTAATATTCTTTGTTTCTCTCTTTATCTTCGGATTCTTATCTAATGATCCGGGACGTAATCCTGGGCGTGAAGAATAAAAAAGAGATGAGATGATATTTGTTTTGAGTTTTTCCTTTATTTTTTTCAT